GATGGTCATCGGTTCGATTCCGATAGCCGGCTTTTCTCTATTTATTTTCTTCGAGTTTTTACATGATTGAGAATGCCCTTTTGAAATCCAAAATCAAATAATATTGAAAAATATATTTTTTATCTTATAGGAACTTACAACTATGCCATGAAAAGAATCCCTTTTATCTATTCTATATATTCTATATATAATCTTTATATAGAATATATAGAATAGAAAAGTCTGGATATTTATTCATCTAATTATTCTTTAGAGTACAAGTACACTACTTCCGTAAACTTCGCTTCATTTATCATTTAGTTCAGTTTTAGTTTAGGTTTATTCTGTAAAATGAAATTTCATCAATAAGAATTCAATATAAATAAGAATAAGGAGTCTTTATGTCGCGTTACCGGGGACCTCGTTTCAAAAAAATACGCCGCCTGGGAGCTTTACCGGGATTAACTAATAAAAGGCCTAGAGCCGGAAGTGATCTTAGAAACCAATCACGTTCCGGTAAAAAATCTCAATATCGTATTCGTCTAGAAGAAAAACAAAAGTTGCGTTTTCATTATGGTCTTACAGAACGACAATTACTTAAATACGTTCGTATCGCCGGCAAAGCCAAGGGGTCAACAGGTCAGGTTTTACTCCAATTACTTGAAATGCGCTTGGATAACATCCTTTTTCGATTGGGTATGGCTCCGACTATTCCTGGAGCCCGTCAATTGGTTAACCATAGACATATTTTAGTCAATGGTCGTATAGTAGATATACCAAGTTATCGCTGCAAACCCCGAGATATTATTACGGCGAGGGATGAACAAAACTCTAGAGCTCTGATTCAAAATTCTTTCGATTCATCCTCTCAGGACGAAATGCCAAAACATTTGACTCTTCAACCATTCCAATATAAAGGATTAGTCAATCAAATAATAGATAGTAAATGGGTCGGTTTGAAAATAAATGAATTGCTAGTCGTAGAATATTATTCGCGCCAGACCTAAACCTAACGAAAAGAAAATAAAAAATCACAAGGGTTCGGACAATTTTGATCCCTTTCGTCGAAGTAAATTAACCAAAGGTTAAGATAAATAAGAGTTTGATCCGGATTTTTCTCCGATTTAGGTATCATAGAACGGGAGGGAGGTTTTCATTCCTTGTCTACTCTTTTCCCTTTCAGTATTTTCCGTGACACAGTAATTAGGAATAAAATATATATCAAAGAAAGGTCTAACTGTTTTGTGTTGGAATATAATTTTATATATTTTACTCTTTTGGTTAGTAAGATCAGTGAATTAGATGAAAGTACGGAAAGAGAGGGATTCGAACCCTCGGTAAACAAAAGCCTACATAGCAGTTCCAATGCTACGCCTTCAACCACTCGGCCATCTCTCCTACATAATGATTATGACCCAAAAACCGAGTGAATAGCGAGCCGGTACTAGTAGATTATTGGATAGGAACGACCAATTAATTCTAATTATAACTATAAAAAATAGATAAATTTTCATCAAAGTCAAAGAAAGATCTTTCTTTTGAGGTTAGGCGGATAAATATAAAATATGAAAACTGTTAGAAACATTCTATTCATGTTTGCAAAACTAGCCTTCGCCTCTTTTTCTGTTATTTTATACCGGTACCGAAGGCAATCAATAAATTATAACGAATCAGCTGATTGATGGGTCTATTTTTGCACTTAGGTTATCTATTTTTGCACTTAGGTTAATGGATCTCTTTAGATCACGATTCTCTTTAGACTATAATTCCATATCTTATATCTTAAGAATTTTCAAATTACTTTCCAGTCCAGTATTCAGAATATATATAGTTGATTGTATAGTGTATACCTCCTATGCATACAAAATAAAACGGGCGGGTTTTTTCATCATAGAATGGTTATTCGATCTTTTTTTCTTCTTTGGATGAGAATTCAATAAAAAAATTTTTCGTTATTCTCATCTGTAACTTCAATGAAATTGAATACTTTACTTTTGTTGGTATACTACTCCATTTACATTAGGATAAAATCGAAGCGTACTCCAATATTTATTTCTTTGCTTTTTTTTTGATTCCTGTCAAAAAGGAACAATTTGAATAAATATAAATACAGGGCCCCATATCTTTTTTATTAATGAATCTGTTTTTATGTTATTTCGTACTGTACAATTCTTTTCTTTGTGGGATCGGTTTACCACTAAAGGTAATGAGAATAATTATAAAATGGATTGCTACCTATGCCTAGATCGCGGATAAATGGAAATTTTATTGATAAGACCTTTTCAATTATAGCCAATATCTTATTACGAATAATTCCGACAACTTCAGGAGAAAAAGAGGCATTTACCTATTACAGAGATGGTGCGATTTGATTCTTTTTTATTGCTCTCAATCTTAGGAAAAAGACACATGATTATCTTAGGAAAAAGACACATGATTTGGGATCGGGATAGAAATAAAAATTAAAAAAAAAATCTACGCTTGTTGAAGGTAAAGTTTGGAAATAGAACAATTCCTTCTG